TCCTTCTGATAGCGCCATAGCAGAGACTCCTACTAGCAAGGGGCAGGTTTACTGGGATAGAAGGGCGTACCTCCTGGAATGGCCTCGGCCTTGGTTGTCTTGAAGACGCTTTAGCCATTTCTTCTTGGAGTGACCTGGTTTGGCTTTCATAGAGAGGAAGACTCGGAAGATCCGGAGCCCCTATGAAGAGAAAAGTCCTCTATTGTTGAAGGGCCTTATTCTTAACGCAGCTTTCCTCAGCTCAGGATTGAAGACTAGGCGAAAGGCAAAGCAAAATAACGTCGGGGTGGAGGCACTTCTCGCCTGGCAGTCGGAGAAGGTTGATCCATTTCTTTCCTGTAAACACGAACACGCCTTTTCGATTTTGAGAGAAAGACCCAAACCCACCCCTTTGATTTGGGATGGATCCACGAGAAAGATCGAAGAGAGACGCAATAAGCTAATTAGGCAGCTAACAGGCTGGGGGCCTACCATAGACTTTCATGTTAGAAAGCGTCGGTTGGGGTTCTGGGCACCATATCTCAACGTCGAAGTTACATAAGAATCCTCTGAATAATCGTATGATGAAGATACTATCCCTGATCCGATAGACGAGGACTCGCTCTACTCTATTTATGCATTTATGCCTGGACGCAGGAAGAACGAAACGGGAGATCAAAGAATGGCTGAGGGAGGGTAGGCAGGTTTTTTATCCCAAGTAGGGTACAAAACCTATTATCTTACAAAAGTACTCCTAACATTGGGGCCCCCTTTAGAGTAAAACCGATGTCGTTCTCTAGCTAGTATGCTAGAGGGATACATCAGGCTCATTTAGAGAAGGGTAAGGCACTATTAGGTTTACAGAGCGGATCGAACTAGTAGGAAATCCCATGATAGAGACATCTAATAACATCACAGAAGCACAATCCTCTATCAATGCCGGTCAACAGCTGTATGTATTCGGTTTTGTGTTACCGAAAACCTCTCAGAGCTGATGTAAAACTCTAAATGAGAAGAATATCATGGTAGACTATCATCGGATACTATCATGGTACAATATGATGGTCCAGGGTAGAGACACCTTGAAAAGGGAAATCCTGAGTTTTACTCTAAAAATAGAATAGCGAACGCCATGCCACACATTGAATGGATCAGTAACATTGTTCGAGATTTACCAAGAAAGGATACGGAAAAAAAAGAACTAGTTCGGTTTTGGAATGAGTTTTACAAGTATTTATTTCCTAAAATGAAAAGTGAACCACAAGATAAGTCAACAAAATCTGTTCAATATAAAGATGCTGTCTTCCATTTTTTGACGGATGAAAAAGAGAGAAAAGAACCTATATCAAATGAGGATTTACGCGATATCCAAATTAAGATAGAAGACATGACTCTCAAATTCGATGAGGAATCGATGTTTAAGAGTGTTCCAAACATTATCAAAGTATTAATCAGTAAAGATAAGCAAAGTGCTAAGTATTTTCTTAAGGAGAAGTATGGTAATGTGGTGGTAAATGCAAATGAATTGCTTTCAGAGTTCGGTCAATATACGATAGAGGCATTAATTGTTTATGTACTATGTCAGGTTTTTAATTCACTTGAATCTAACTCTATAATTCGTGTTGCTTCTTTGGTTGAACAACTAGAGAAAAGTGTCCGGTTGCAAGCTTCATTATTGAAATGCAGGAGATGTAATATCAGTATGGCCACAGTTGTTTTTCAAGAGAAGGTGTCTGATGAGGAGATTCAAAAAAGATCTAAGTTGGACGAGAAATATCCTTTCGGATCCGGCTTAGTTCAATTCATGGAGGATAGGGGTTTGATAACTTTAATGAGTGATATGAGCGGAACAGTTCGAGTGAAGAAAGGAGATTATTATCTTCCAAACCATCTCTACGCTGTATGCAACTTCGATATGTCATTACTACCTATCAAACTAAACCTGCCTATGGTATTCCCACCTCAAGCTTGGAAGAGTACCCGCAGTAAGGATCTACCCCCTAGAAACCTTTCCGATCTATCAGGGGGTTATTTAAGTGAGCCAACAGGGGAAATATATGATCGTTACCGCCTGTTAAGTACCGGTGACATTAATAATTTTTATATCTCTTTTGGTGAAGATCAAAATAAATACAAGTCTCTGTGTAGTGTAATGAACAAGCTGCAGAGTCAGGCCTTTTCAATCAACAGTGTTTGGTTGAAATATCTTCAAGAGAATGAGGTCTTATTAGTTGAATATGGTTATCTCATGCCAAGCTTTCTATCCTCTATGAATATAAAAGAAGCCTCCTTATTACTTCGAAAGTTTCACATGAAGGATGAGACTATTAAGAAATTATGTAGCTTTAGCGAATTGTTACAAACATTGTGTAAGAACATTCAACGTTGTCGTTATGAGCAATTGATTATCAAGCTGGCAAAGGCCTACGATGGTTATCAATTTGATTTGCCAGCCTTTCTCGACTTCCGAGGTCGAATCTACCGCAGTGGGGTCTTGCATTTCCACGAGCGTGATATAGCAAGAAGTCTGATTGTTTTTGCGAATAGCAAACCGAATAAAGACGAAGACGATCCACATCTACCAATTAAGGATAGCAAACCGAATAAAGACGAAGACGATCCAATTAAGATAGCAGCTATTGCCTTCCATTACAACTCTTTCGTCTCTGTCGAGGAGTCAAGGGTGTGGTATCAAAATTTGATATCACATATCAAATTCTTGAATGATAAGGATTTTAATGTGTTACTTATCGAGTTCGGTCGGGATGCAAAACACCCCTTTCAGTTCCTCGCCAATATACTTGGATACAAGAATAAGTACATCCCTATTACACAAGACGCATCAGCGAGTGCATATCAGATTATGAGTTACTTTTTGTTGGATGATAGCCTGGCTACGAGAACAAATCTCATCCCATCTTCGGATGGAAATATCCAAGATATTTATTCTTTCATGCTCGATGAGCTCAAGGAGTTCATGAATGCAGAACTAGATAAGAATCTATCTGGGATAGTTTGCGATCACCTCACTCGTAAGCTAGTCAAAGGTATCTTTATGCCTATTATCTATGGTAAAACTTTAATGAGCACCGCCGGCGATCTAAAAGATCAACTCTCTCACTACATCACTCATCAGGAATGCTTCACTGTTGCCTCTGTCTGCTTTAAGTTCTTTAGGATGAAATATCCTGGCATGGATTGCCTGATCCGGTTGATCCGGAGTATAGGCTGGATCGTGTCAGCTAGGGATAGCCCAGTTTTCTATAGAGTGCCTTACTTTACCACGGTACAGGATTATATGGTAATGGAGGCTATAAATATATGGGTTTATGATCGACTTTATAAGAAGAGGCGTCGGGTGAGTCTCCGAGTTTCTTCTTCTAAGAGAGATCGTAGGAAGACTGAAATCTCTACCTTCGTAAACTTCATCCATCAGAGGGATGCCCTTATTGCAATGAAAGTAGTGGAATCTATGATTAAAGAAGGTGCGCCTATATACACTGTACACGACAACTTTATAACTACAGCGGAATATAGCCATCTTATACCAGAGTTTTATAGCCAGACCATTAGTGATATGGGCTCTCCACTTTCCATCATCAACGACTTCATCTATATGAATGTTATTAAACCTATTGTAATATGTCGGTCAGATGGACCTACTGAGGATGAGTTTAAAGAGAAGATAATCCCAAAAGATAAGCTTCATTATTACTTAATGGAAAATGTACCTGTGAACATAAGCAAGAGGATGAACTTGGGGTGAAAGGATCTCGGGAATCCTGGCCTCTTACGAGAACTATACTCGTATTGTTAGCGGTGATTTTCAATCCCCTAACCCTAGTTGGGTATATCATGATTATAAGTGGCATAAATTCCAGTACAAGCTAATCAACAGAAGGGAAGGACTTCCCAATTATTGCGTTCACTATTAATATGAAAGAAAGAATGAAGCATAAGATGGCATACACGACAGACAGCGCATATACTGGAAGGTTATTGAATCGCTTATATCAAAAGAGAAAACGAACAACAGACCAAAATCCGTATCCTGGTTTAATCATTGCTTCACATCACTTCTCCGAGCCTTACCCTGTTGTTAATGAGATTGACCTGCTCTGTCTTGCGGTCATGGATCACTTAATCCAGTTTGCTTACCCATCCTTATCTGGTTACGGTAAGTTCACAATTAGCTTTACCATGAAGCGATCTTACGGAGAGGAGATCTCATTTACGCTAGGTGATGCTATCCCCTTGACTTATCCAGATTGTAAGTGAATTCCAAAGAGTGAGGTCTATGCACATATATCTCGATATATTACGAAATATGCTGAAATCTACGACGGCGATTGTGTAGTTCGAGTCGATATCCGAGTCTATATGGACGGCCAAAAGATGGATAGGCAACCCCCATCTTCAGAGGAGAGATATATCTCACTTTCTGAAATCATTGAAGGCGGATTGAGTGAGATCGATCCAATAACCGCAAGACAGATCAAAAATAGTAAGCGTAGCCATCCAACCCATATCACAGCACTCAAATCATGTTGCACTAAGCTGAAACCATTCATGGTAGCCGATACGGAGACTATACTGATCGATAACGTTCATACGCCTTATGCTGCTGGTGTCTTGATGGTTCGTCCCGGTGAACAGATCAATGATATTATGATTGATACCTACTTCAGTGAAGACTATTCAATAACCATGGATTCGTTTGAAGAAAGGAGTACAAAGGTACTTTATGACTTGGTATTAAGGATATCTACGATTGTTAGACAAGAACAATCAACTTTGACTATTTTCTTCCACAACTTAGCTAGATTCGATGGAATTCTCTTGCTTAAGCACCTAGCAAATAATCACAAGAGCTACGAGCTAAAAACACTGATGAGGAACAATAGGATTTACGAGATAGCTGTCTATTCTGGTAAAAAGAAGTTATTCCGCTTCAGAGACTCCTTGAATCTACTCCCTGGCAAACTTAGCTCCCTAGCTAAGAATCTATGCCCGGGTCTAGGCCCGAAAGGCTCTATCCCATATGATGAGGTGACACTGTCAAATCTGGTTAGTATGAAAAAAAGCTTGTTAGACTATATGAAGCAGGACATCCTTCTCCTTGGAGGTGTAATGCTTAAAGCTCAAGAGATATATTGGAAGGAGTACAAGATTGACATAGAAAGCAAGATAACCATTTCCTCACTGGCTCTAAGCATCTTTCGTATGAAATACTACGATGCTTCTAATTGGCCTATCCACATCCCAAACAAGAATGAAGACAGCTTTATAAGGCATGCCTACTACGGTGGTCATACAGATACATACAAGCCATATGGCGAGGACCTATACTACTACGATATAAACTCTCTCTATCCCTTTGCAATGAAAGAATTTCCTATGCCTGGTGGTGTGCCAGTCTGGCATGGTAATCTGGAAGGCCTGGACTTAGATAGCATCTTTGGCTTTATTGAGGCATATGTGGTATGTCCGAAGACTATCAAGATGCCCTTTCTACCCTATCGAGACAAGAATAACACTCTCATCTTTCCAACCGGGGAATTTGTTGGAGTGTACTATAGCGAGGAGTTAAAGTATGCAAGAGGCCTAGGCTACACTGTGCTCCCAATCTCAGGCTACCTCTTTGAGAGGATGGAAAGCCCATTCAGGGACTTTGTTAGCTCACTCTTTGAGAGCAGGTTAGAGGCAAGGAAAGAAGGTAATGAGGCCTTTGCCTATGTGTACAAGACCCTTATGAATTCGCTATACGGTAGATTTGGCATTAACCCTAAAAGCACTACTACCGAGGTCTGCGATGAAGATCGATACAAACATTTGATCAGGCATAGTGAGTTGATATTCGGTGATATGCTTTGCGAGAACAACTACATCGTTGCCTACCATAGCAATACCGGGAAGGGATCAGATTATTGGAACCCACCGAAGAACGCTGCTGTCCAACTAGCTGCTGCGATCACTGCCTCTGCTAGGATCTATATGTACCCTTATATCTCAAGAGAGGACTGCTACTACACGGACACAGACTCCGTTGTGCTTGGTCAGCCACTACCTGAAGAAGTGATTTCTTCTTCAGTCTTAGGTAAGTTTAAGCTAGAGCACAGAGTCAAGAAAGGCTACTTTTTAGCACCGAAATCCTATTTCTTCATCACAATGGATGGCACCGAAGTAATCAAGTACAAGGGACCAGGGAAAAGCCTGGTCACTCCTGAATGGTTTGAGTCACAGTACGCTGATCCATCTCGTACAGAACGGGTACCGTTGGAAGCCAACTTCCGGATTGATTGGCACACTCTTAACATCTTCAAGAAAGACACATTGGTAAGGCTTGGGATTAAGCTGGGGACCAAGAGGATACCACTATATCACAGAGATGTCTGGGTGGATACTGATCCAATTGATATCAAAGACTTGTCTTGCCTAGATCACATTGGAAAACAAATAATCAAATCACTAAGGAATAATCTAATACAACTACAGACTGAAAATAACATTCTCAATGAGAAATTATCTCAGAAGGAAAGAGAGATTGCCGAGAGATACAAAGAGATGAAATCACAGTTTGATGCTATGAAGAATACAGAGACTAGTCTTACTGAATCCACAACGGGATTAGAGCACCCAACAGAGGATAAGAAACAGAAGCCGAAGGGTACGGGTCACAGTAAGAAGAAGAAGAAGAAGAAAAGTAACGCTAAGAAGTAGAACTATAATGACAGTAGCTAACTTGTAGCGCTATGACCTAAGATCTTGATGTTAGAGAATCGAATTCGACTATCTTTAAGAGCAACGGTCTAGACAAGGCTTCTTCTGCTAGGAATCAGTCAGAGCCTACAGAAAAGGATAGGAGGTAGTTGAGTTACAGTCAAAGTGGTATACCAATTCGTTGCCTATGTATGGAGAATCTTGAGAGAAACTCTTTTATAGGACAACCACAACCACAACCATAGCTGAGATCACTTTACAGTTGTTATAGGCCTTCGTAGGGTACCTGTAGGCTAAAACGACTATGTTATTGAGCGAAGGTAAGTTGCTTTCAATTAGTGACTTTCTATATGATATTTCTACTCAGGAACACAGACTTATCACGAGAAAAAGAAAGTGAAAGTAATGAATAGCTCATTCATCTCTATCATACCATTCTCTCAGATGCCCTAACTAATCAATAAGGGGAAGAAAGACCTTTCCCGTAAATGCATTCTGCCTTCTGAAAGAGAATCAAATAGTCAAAGAAGCGGATTGAGGAGAGGGAGCTGGTTTTATGTGTTACCCGGGCTAAGCCTTCGAGTTTAGATAGACAAAGATGAGAAGTATGGATGAAGGGGATACTAATTGGGGACGTGTCTTAGTACGGGGCGTGCAGGCACACGTCTCTGGAAGGTCTTGCAAGTAGCAATTGCTTCCAACCACGAGCTAGGCCAATAAGGTAGATTGGTTAGATTTGTAGTATTTTGACGGAGCTTACGTATACAAATGGCTTTATTGGAAGGCATCCTTCTAACAAGTGTAGTTAACTCTTTTGTTTTTAGATTGATTGGTAAGGGCGGAAATGAGTCACAAAACACTGACCCAAAAGAGCATATAAACTTTTCCATCTTGTCCCAGCCGGCTCGAACAGGCAGCGTCTTTTTACATGAAGAGGTTGGACTATTCCTATCCCCGGAACAGGAAGAAAGAAGCAGAAATCCGTATTGGCGACAAGGGATACCGCCATCGATCTGTATATAGGAAACAGATATTGATAGATCTATCTTTCTTTGACTTACTGACTTCTTTCACGAGACAAATATGGATCTGTCTGTATATAAGAAACACATGTCGAACCTGATAAATGAGACACATATCGATTCTCTTTCTTTATATAAGAATGACATTCATCAACAGTGGTTTCAACCTCAGTTGCCGGTTACTCTTTCCTTTCCGTTTTTGATTCTGAATGAGCGTATGATCTTTCTTGGCTTCTTTCCAAAGCTATTAGATCACCATAGGACACTTTCCAATGCGCGATTCCTACTATTCCATTATTGACAGAAATCCTTCTCTTCCTTATGGTCTGCCTCTACTTCATAACCTACTTTCAATAAGGGATAGATTCGATTTTCTTTCTTTGAGTTGGGGGCGGAATCCGGGAGGGACTTTACAAATAGCACCTTTGCCTTAGCAGCCCTGGGCTAACCACCCTTAGCAACTGACGCTCGTAACTCTAACTACTGGTTAAACGCTTTTCTTTACACTGAGGACTTAGCAATAGAAAGAGAAGTTGATCTTTACACATCGGTAGTCGCTACCACTGCAGGAAGTAAGCCTGCTTCAAAGCCTGAAGCTGCCCTGACAGCGAGGATAGACGCAGACATAGCATATTGCCTAGGTTCTTTACCGTAGCTGTCCTGGCCTAACTAGACGGAGTTTCACTCCTAATCACCCTTAACACCAACAGAATCTGAGTAGCGCCAACTGCTAACAACAACTATTCTCTTTCTCACATGGGCAACAAAGCGCCTATGGAACTAGAGCAGCAGGGACAGATTCTCTAGAAAGTGGGTCTTAACTGCCCTTGCCGGAACTACACGTGCATTAGACGTTGCTTCCCTTGGAGTCAGTCCCCTTGCCCGAGTTGGCACAGACCTTTCAACAGCAGAAGAGGAAAGGAGATGACATCACTCCCGGGCTGAGAGACTCATTCGGTCGACGAAGACGGATCAATTCAATCAAACTGGAAGACTAGACGGAAGACCAGCAGCAGGACTTTCTAGTTACACATTGACCTAGGTCGAAGACGGAACTTGCCCACTCATTCAGGCTATATGCCCAGTCAGGCAGTCTTGCTTGCAACTAAATATACATATGAACATTCCTTCAATCTTACTTCAGGAACATTACTTACCTCGGATGACGTGATTAATGAAGAGAAGGAGGATGGAACTCCATATTGCAGGGAGGAATTCCGCTTGCACTACAATCAGAGGAATGAAAAAAGAATCAGGGACAGAGGAATCAGACTAGCTATATAGCTCTTCCCCCCCCCCTTCTATAGTGGAGTAGCTTGGTCTCCTTCCCTAACTGTTAGTAAGTGGTCTTTCGCTCTCTCCTGGCAGAGATTTCTCTTTATAGTCCTGAGAGTTGGGAGCGGGGTAGCGGTTTACTCAACCGATCGATGGAGTGGTATGGGTGCCGATAGATCCTCCTACTCATATGACTGGACTTTTAGGTCCATTCCTGCTGCTATGGATGAGAAACCTCTTGAGGAGTGACTTCAGGCAGCGGATATGGATTACCTTTCTTGGTTCAGTAGAATCAGTAAGTAGAGGTAGGTGAGATTGCTTGCACTATTGTTTTTTATTTGTTCCATTAGCTAGTAGGTGAGGTAGCTTGCTAGAATAGCTATTGGATGGTTCAATGGCTTAGCAGGTGAGATGCTACCACCTTAGCCTATGCTTGCTCCGTTGCTGGGCCTGGTCAATTGGATGAAATGTGACTATGGGGGTGCCTCTAGCTATGCCCTTAGCGCTTATTCAACCCTGACTACTAGATATGGCAACTAGCTTTCGAAATGATGAAATTGGTTAGCTCTTACTCTAGCTATTTACCTGCTCTGGAGGGAATCTGCTGCTGATGCTTCATAACGACTACCATAATCTTTTGTATAAGCCCTTCACTCTACGAACATGATCCCAATAAGATATATATATCTAGATCTCACACACAAGGGTGTGAAATTGAACAAAGGCCAGCTACTCATCCCTAGTTAGGAGGTAAAACCACACCAGGCCGGCCCCTGGACTCTGTCTTCTTCAGTAGGCCGAGCACGAGCATAAGCCAAATTACTGACGAATGCCTAATCATTTCACTTTAGTCACTCAAGTATACGCCTATCAGTAGATACCTATATAAGTCAAATAGATATTGATCGAGTCAAAGTTCTACCCGTTGATTCAGTGGATCCATAACCACCAGCAAAGGCAAGGGTTGATCGAGACCCAGTAGTAGATGGAGTTCCAGATACAGATTATCTTTCTCCAATCGAAGAACCAGTTAACCACCCAACAGTAACAACACCACTAACCGCTAGAGAGGCAGTTCGAGATGCAGCTAACTAAGAGTAGCGGATTCTGTTGTTTATCTTGAAACCAGTCAATGTATCAGTCGCAGCATTCTTTCCAGGTCGATCGTGAGTAGCCAGGGTTGATTTGGAAGTGGATCCAGTTTATTCACTCCTTATCCGAGTAAGCAGCTTACCCATCAGTTTGAGTGGCTATTGCTTTGGTTGCATCCGAACCCATTATAGTCTCAGTTAATGATGCCAGTGAACCAGCACCAATTGATCGAGTTTACCTAGTAGCATCTCTTCCAGGTCAAGATCCAGTCCCCTGCTTCGAAGCTGTTGATTCCCCATCATTCGAAGCTAGAGCTTTCCGGCCATCTCATTGAATCAAATCCCTCAGGCTCTGAACAACCTCATTCCAGGGCCTATTCTCCATCTCGATCATCCGATCCAACTGCAGCTACTAAGCCATCCCTTAATCCATCTCCTGGCGCCCTCTCCTTGCTCGTCCTTGATTACTTATTTAGTAGAGGTTTCGAACTGAGTGAACCCGTTTCGTGGGAAATCTACTGATTGACTGAATGATTAGAGTTTCATGGAAGAAAGTTTTTTATTCTGGCTAGCGAGCACAGAAACCGGATTCCTCGTCCGGAGCGGTTGTCTTCCTTTTCGGTCGTCGAGAAAGGAAAAGCCGGGTATATGTAGCGGGTATTGGTTTGAAGCTTAAGAGATACCTAGCTACCTTCCAAGATTATTCCAATCAGCCAAGCGCGCGGCCCAAACACAGATTTATTTCCTTGCGCTGGAATAGATGTTGCTCATAACCCGGTGGTAGGAATCGCCCCATTAGCAATTGAATTGTTACTACATGGCCTTTCTCTGCCGCACCTCCCTTTAGTTTCAAAGCCACAAGTCGTACCATCCATCTTCTCCTCTGGAACCTCGAGAAACAAGGTGTTTGTACTCGCTCGGGGGCCGAATTACAATTTACAATAGAGAAATCTTTCGACTTCTCCAGTCAAGGTGGAATTATTTCAACTGGACACATCAGAATATGATAATCTGGATAAGCCGGGTTACGTCCATTTTTTGATTTTGTTGTCGTCCGCAGGAAACTTATTTTCATTGGCAAACTCGCCCTCATCCGAGTCTGACCCATCCTCATAGTCAATCGAAGGGATCCGGTCCCCGCAGAGAAAACCCCCCATTAGTGGGAGGCTTCAAATGGTGGATGAGATAGAAGAGGCCACTAACAGCTAAGGGTCAGTCTCAAAAGAGTAAGGGGAAGGCCTTACTTCTATTACTCTTATTACTCTATTCCGGACCTTAGGAAGGAATGCCGGGCAGGGGGATCCCTCCAGAGCTACTAGGATAGGAAGGGAAGGGTCCGCCCTTAGAACAGGACAACATGAAGAACGGAATCCACGACTTCGGAGCTCTTCTTGCTCCACCAATAAGCTCCCGTAGCAATAGTAGTCCCTGTGTTAGCATCTTAGGAAGCCGTGATATGATAAGCATCTCTGTCCATGTGAGGCCGGCGATATGGATGAAATGTATCCCCGTCCGTGGTAGGAATCAAGCCAAGCGCTACTTTCAGGCTTTACTAACAGAATTCCCGGCTGTTAGTCGTCGCTCTGTGAAGGAGTGGGCGAATAAACATCCGGCAAAGGCACAGCTAGCGCACGGGAGGTGACACCAACCACACTCCTGGCTAGGCGTAGGCGCACTCTCGTCGATCCACCACAAAGGAAGGAAAGGGGGTCCACCAGCAGATTTTCCATGTGCAAATCGAGATGCGGTCCGGTTCGAGCATATCCTCTTTCATATCCATATCTCGCAGATCCAGATTCTTCGATTACATACCTATCAGCAGTAGGAGATCCTGTTCCCACTCGAGAGCTTGTAGTTGCGGATCCTACAGATCTCTAAGGTGGAGTTGATCCCACGGACGCAGAGCGTCAGAGCCGATTCACTAAGTAAATTACCCAGTTAAAGAACCGCCCCATCAGTTGAAACTCTTTATCCAGTCGATGAAGATCCCGAAACGGAGTCCCTAGTTCACAAGCCTGTTCCATAGCTAGCCCGGGTTGAACCATACTCCGTGGAAGCACACGTTTTGGGACAGACAAATCGATCAGGTCGAATAATCCGTTCCAGTTCCTGCTACCCCTCTTGCCGCTCGGCATGAAGTTGAATGTCCGAGAAGATCGGACAGAGCTTAGTCCTCATCCCTTCGTTCCTTCTTCCTAGGAGCTAAAGGTCTTATTCCCTTAAGCAGTCTGTAGGCCCTAGGTACTGTCCCTCTTACAACCCGGACGCTTCTCCTAGTGATGTTAATATCATTCTCTCGTCCTCTAGTTCTTATTAGACTCCAAGATCTCAATTCCATTTTAGGAGAATCAGTTTGCTCCTGTAGGTTTATATACCTCTAGAATGCCTTAATAAGCCCTTCTATCTATCCCTCTCTTGCTAGTAGCTTTCTTCTTTCCTAGTAGCTTTTCTTCCTCTAGTAGCTTGGTTGTTAGGTAGCAGCTTCCTATCCTAGTAATAGTCGTTTTCTTCTTTCTTATTAGCTAGTTGGTAGTTCCTATCCCAGTAGCTAGCCTTTCCTATCCTATCTATCTGAGTAGCAGACTATTGAGTGTCCTAATTATTAGTATTCCACTGATAGTCCGCTCTTCCTGCATACAAGATTTAGGGCATCTCAACAATACCATGCTTGTAGGGCCGCCACGTGAAGCTCATCGGATGACAAATAAAGAGCCTGGCCATCTTCGCATCGAACTTCCCGGCTTCAATGTTCTCAATTGCAAGCATCTCCGGGACATAATCTTTCCGCTTCCCCAGGTCCGGAAGCGGCAATCTCATATACAGCTTAGGAAAATACTGGTCCAGCCATGCATAGAAGTAGTGGACCGGGAATTCCGCATTGCACTGGCCTGGACCCAGTTTCTCTTGGGCAACAGCGCCCAAACCGTAATAAATGCTGGCAAGGACGGCCGGAGCTATGGCTACTCTCTCTCCCTGCACCAGGCCATGACGAATCTTTTCGGGCGAATGACGTTGCTGCGGTTGTTCGGAAGGACAAAGCGGCTCAACCAGAGAGCCAAGAATGAGGCTAAGTCGTCTCACTTGAGAATTCCGGAGTCGGGCTTCGGTAACCAGCAGCAAGAACTTCTTCTTTTCCAGCATATTATGCCGCTGGACTGTGGTAGAATGGAAGTAGGCCGTCTCTGACATACCTTTCTTCTTGGCTCTATTAGGCTGTGGGGCCTGTCTCTCAATTTCACCCTTGAAGAAATGGTTCACCCATACGTGATGGTCAACTTTTTGATATTGATTACGAAGCGCCAAGCGTTGTCGCGAAGAGTTCCCGGGTATACGAACGAATTGCAGAAAGTCAATTGTGTAAGGTCCAGCTATGAGGGAAACTAATCGACTGCTGTAAATACGGGGTTTGAGTGAACGGTTGCATTCGTCGATGACCCGTTAGGAAGGCATAGATGTTTAGGCCCAGTTTCGGGCTTTGACTTTCAAGTCGCTTTTTGAGGGTCAGGTTTCTCTACTCGTTTGAAGCAAGAGCAAGCCAGACAAAGAAGACATCGGAACTGCTAGTTCCAATTCCCTGCTACGAACTGCCAGCATAGAGAATTCTTTCTCAACAAAGAGATCTGAGGAAGAGGATGCCTGTCAAAAGAAGAAAGAAAACCAGAGAAAGAAGAAGGAGGAAGCTCCTGATTCAACGTCTTCGTCTCGGGGAAGCCCTTCGCTTCGCTCGTCCCACTAGAGGGGAGATGTACTCTCCAGCTGGTAATTAGACTCATCCAAAGGAACTAGGAGCTTCTATTGCCCAGTTTGATTCTTTGGCATACTGTAATCATCCTCTTTCTTCCGAAAGTGATTCGGAGTAGGGCTACACTGAACGTTCACTCGAATCAATCGTTAGAAGCAAGAGGAGAAGTGACTGGTGCTAGTTCGAACTGGTTCAACTAGATAGAAAGGATCGGTGCCCCTTCCATACGGTCACTTCGGCCTGCCCACTTCCATAAGGAAATGGACGTAAGAAAGGTCGGTCGAACTCCACTGCCTTCAAAGTGCTCAATCGTAGACTTGCTTACTATGGCTGTCGGGACTGACCGCGTTGCTCACTCTCACTCAAAAGGAAGCTTACTAGAATGGCTTGCTCGCTCTGCGTGTGACCGATTCGCTCCATAGCTTACTGAAAATCCATACCAACTCACTCACAGCAGGGATCTATTCTCTAGCTAGCTCTCCGGTGTATGCCTCTCCAGCGGCGAGGCCGTCAGTACCCTTCTATTACGAAAAGTGTTGGACCTTGTTTGAACTGTGCTTTCTCTTCCAAGCTCTCCTGATCTCGATATCGAATCCAAGGCATCAAGGCACCACTTCTACCCTACGTGCCCCACTTTGAGACAATAATATAATGCCTAAAGGAGCCCTAATTGAGTGGATAGCATGAGTGCATTGACTTTGAATTCAATAGTGCACTACTAGTCACACCACCATCTTTCTTCCTCTGGGTTGTTCCAGCTGCAGTAGATTCCTCTTTGAGTCAGCAATGTGAGCCCCACTGGTGGGCCCCACTATCTTTCTTCGCTAGCGTAGCCCTCAGGTTCATCTGATTCATATTCCTTGGTCCCCTCAGGGGGGATACCGGCTTGGTTGGTTAATTAGAATTCTAGTCCTCCTCCGGGCAGTAAAGCGGGAGTGCTGGAACCTAATCTCCCGCTTTACTGCTTTGTTTTAGGAATTAAGAAAAGGTCGCTTCGCTACGTCAGGGGTGCTACTGTCTTGTGTTCCCTCACCAATATATGCTCACCGGGCTCGCTACGTTCCTTCGTTCGGTCCTTCTTCCTTCGGTGAGTTACCGTACGTTCTGTACTAATTCTTTCCTTCTTTTAGGACTGCCATGTTCTTCCTTCCCTCACTTTCCGTTCTTCCAAGGTTTCTTCAATGAGAGGGAAGGGAAGTACCTCCTAGCTATAGGGACTCGGGTAACGTCTAAGAGTAGGGTGTCCTTTCTCTTTTGCTAGCGTCAATGGTCTCTCCTGAGTGAAGTAGCTAACTGAATAGGGCAGCTATCGAAGAGCGTAGGAGAAGAAAGAGATAGATCTTACCTTTCGTCATGTAGCTTTCCTTCCTTCCCTCACAGTGAGTTGAATAAAGAACTAACTGCTTTCTTCTTTGTGATAGCCTTTAGGAAGTGCTCGAGTGAGTCCTTCCATGACGATAGATAGATAGGTAAAGGACTGGGTTAGTAAGGTGCGATGTCTTCCTTTCGATAAGCCTTGGAGATAGATAGGGTCAACGACGGCTTCTTTCTTGCTGTTGTTCTTTGTAGCTATATGTTACTACGGTAGGTTCTGGAGCAAGCTACCTGAGTGAACTAGCTAATTGAATAGTTCTGCTATGGGAGCGAGTCTCAGCAAGCCGGAACGATAAGCCACAATGAGAGTAGAAGAGAGAAACCCTTCCCTGCTCGGTGCTCGCATGGCTGTTATCGCTCGTTGGCTTTCTTGCTTATCCGGACTTCAGCTTCGCCCGGAAAAAGACACTAATGGAATACCGTGCATACAGTAGCTAAAGGAGAGGTTATGAGTTGGAAAGGAAGCTGTCGGGTTTGCGGAACTAAGCTTCAGAACCCCCGCCATGTTTCGGACGTTAGTCTTCCCGGGCTCTAGGCTCCACAACCTTCACTCTTCTATCTTCAGCTGGTCTATTCTGCACTCCCCCAGCAACATTCGTCCGTCCCCCGATTGGGATAGTCACGAGCTAAATGCCTCACTCCTCTACATTCAACACAGTTACCGGCTCTCCTCTGCTTAGGCGAGTAGCTTCTTTTTCAGCCTCTGTGGCTTGCGGTGACAGAAAGTAGAGTTTCCTGGATGAGAAACTTCATCCGTAGCTCGTCTAACTGGTAAACTAGCTTGCTTTCAATGGTTTCCGCGGATCACTCTTTCCGTTGCGGACTTAGTCGATAGGGATAGGGATCAAAGAATCTTTCAGTTCACAAGTCAGGGCGAGTAGAACTATTTCATATTGATCGGAGGAAAGAGAAGTTGTCAGTGGTTCCGAGTTGGGAGCGAGAAGTATAGGCAATACCTTCAGTTGACTTTCTCGATCCAGTTAACATAGAACAATACCAACAACTCAATATGTGCTGTATAAGCAACTGGCCCTATAAGCAAGAGGCCGACGACGACACCTTACCATAGAAGAAGCTGGCTGACAAAGCGGAGGAAACGGAGCCAGAAGGTCTGATTGCGCTGTGGATTCTCCTTGAAGGTGAATCGGAGAAAGAATACCCTATTTTCCAAGTCTCTCAATATTACATTTCGTTTCTATGACTATTTCTATTCCGCAAGAAGAAAGCCTTAGATACATCAGCACCTCGATGCTTCTCGCATTTGCGTCGAAAGATAAGAGATTCTGTAGCCGTCTGTGGGACCTACCAGCATGTCATATCTGTTCCGGTTCATCCTGCCCGCAAGTTGCTTTGTCTTCCCAGGAAGGAGCTGCCTGTAGCTAAGCGACCTTGCGAGATTGAGTGAGACAGCAAGAAGGCGGATGTTGCTCACTGTATCGGGTAGGCCAACTCCAGAGCCGGAGCCGGTTACGACATTGAGACTTTTCGATTTCGAATCTCTCTGTCTTAAGAAGGCTTGTGAACTGAACAAGGCGGAAGGCCTGTTGAGGCAAGTAAAGAAAGAGTTTCACCCTCAAGGAAGGTGCTGAAAGGCTACTTCTGGCTTTTGAACGAAGAGGCGTAGTTGATTTCAAGCCCATGAGACCAAGCTCTTTCATGGGAATAAGACCAGGGTTCAAGAAGATAGCACACTCGACCGAACCTGAGGTCAATGAAAAGTAGAACGGGACTATAGATAAAGAGGGGTTGGCTATTCCACTTTCAACCAGCTGAGAAAGAGAGCAAGTCCCCTGCCCGCAAGGCACGAAAGACATATGAACCGTGCAACAAGTTGCCGATTGGGGCTAATTTTAGGTGATCAGTGAAGGTTGGACGGTATAGTGAGGAATCGCAACAAGGGCAAAGGTGTGTACTGTGTATTGCTCGAATCCTACCATTTTCCCCTCTATCTGTGTAGAATGGGAATGAGTGGCTACCGTAGTAGGATGAGATTATGCTTCTGCGGAAGTATCTACTCGTTACGGAATCTTAGGTGTCAAAGTGTGGATTTCATATAGTCAAAAAACAATAGGATTATGAATCTTGTTCAGACCGTTGAACTATTTATTCGAATGAAAAGTCGAATTGTTTTAATCGCTCGAGTGGTCTCACTTGGATATGGGCTGATACGTCTTTATACCTTGAAGAGGATAGAGGCGCTACTACGAGAGCTGGAACGCTGGCGACAACAGCGGCAGAAAGAAGCTGACATCCGAGAACTCTTGGCAGTCTTGAAGTCCATTCCGATGGAAAAAAAGACCTGTCAAGATCATGTTGTTGATAGGGAATTGAAGAGGGGAGAACGAACAGACATCAAACGATTAATGAATCTTTCTTGTTATCGTCATCAAGATGGATTGTCCTTACGCGGTCAACGAACTCATACTAATGCTAGGACTTGTCGCAGTCGCAAGCCAATTCGGAAATGAAATCAGTCTACCGTTGGTACTTGTCTGATCAATCCCACTGTAGGTTCACAACATTCGTCTTCTCTTTCGTCACTTTCTTTAATGCGTTTCGATCAATTCCACATCGCTAGTCTGAATTTGGCCCCCTTTCACTGTGCTACTCGATCCGGGGCTAAGAGTAGAGATACTGATTGCGGAACCCATTGTATGTAGTAGCATTAGTAGCAAAGCGCTAGTTGCACCGCCATCAGTTGCTCCAATGCCAGTTGACAATATGTGACACTTTTCGGAATTGTGATAGGGAGCTAGTTATGATCTCGATCGGGGAGAGGGGCAATCCTTCCTTCGAGCTGAGTTCAAGCAACAAGCCATAGGAGTAAAACAGCTATCGTTCTAGGTCGAGTCTTTCTATTTATGATTCCTATGTTAACAGGAAGTTCGTACAAAGGTTCATGGTATTTGGCCATGGGATAGAATCGTGGGAACTACTGGCTTAGGGACAGAAAGAAAAGGAAAGAAGGAATCTCGTCAGAAAGAAAGGGCCTGATTAGGGTTCATTCATTGGTAATCTTCTTCTCAAAAAGGTAATAGCATAAAGAAAGTCCTCTGCCTACACTACTGGCAGGAAAGAAGGGCGAACAAAGGGACTCAAAAAGATAGGTTAGCGACTGAGGTCTTGTTCTTGACATTTCGAGAGTGATGGCAGGGTAGCATTCCCCGGAATGTGAGAAAGTCAATCAAGCTAGGAAGGTTGAAGAGAAAGAGAATGGGAGTCATCCGACTGAAAGGAGAAACTTCGAGAGTGAAGACTGTCAAGTCCGATACAAGCTAATATAGACATCACATTGAAGTTGTACGCTCGGTATTCAAAGATGAACTCAGGCTTTTCTTATGAATGAGTGCAAGGACGGTCAAGTCCGATCTTATATGATATGCTTAAGACCTTGTGCGAGAAATAGAATATCTTTCTTTCCGGTCCTAAGGTGAGTGAATTGTAGGACTGTAACTTACCCCCTGAAAGCAAGACAACTTGACGGTGAGTTCCTTTCGACCAACAGGATCAGATCGGAAGCTAGTGACTGAGCTAAGTTCTTATCGCTTTCTTCTCTTTCCGGATTGTAACTTGAGTTCCTTTTCCCGAAGGCAAGTTCCCTATTCCCTACTCGAAATCAAAAAGAAAGTCTAACCATCAGTGGGCACACTCTCAGGTCCATCGGAGTCGGGTGATCTGGAGCGATCCCTCATCTAATCTGAAAGGAGGAAAGAAGCTAGTAGAGGACTGGGTTATGAGTTTCCGGACAATAGGGCAAGTGATTGAGATTCTTTCTTTTTCCGGGTGGGAATGCTGCTAAGGCTTCGCCGTTTGAGAAGACCGCCCGAAGGCGGATCAGCGTATCGGAGCTGTAGCAGTACCGGACTTCGAGCAGGGCACTTCACTACCGGTTGGTACACTAAGAGGAACGTCAAAGTCTGATATAAGCGAGCGAAGGGACTAACTGGCCGTTAGGCCCGAGAGTCGATGGTACCGTAGGAAAGTTTGACGAAGTGAGGGTGCTCCAATACCAGCGATGTCACCGGGAGCCCATAAAAGCGTGAGGTGACAGCGTCTTAAAGGGAGTGACTGAACGACACGTAGTTAGTAGCTGGAGAGGACACCGCTCGGGGAGGGGTGGGCTCTCTGTTGCTACCCTAGTCTTGCTAGCTTGCAGTTCTTCTACTCGCAGGCAGGGCTGCTCTTGCTGCTCTTGCTATTGTTGCTTGGGTCCTCTTCTTCTCGGGAAAGGGCTGGCACAATCAAATCAGTACACGATTTCCTTCTTTATAGATTCAGTACGATTCCCCTTGCTTCTTTCCTGAGTTTCATTCAATACGGATCTTCCCGCCCGCTCCAGAGCTTCCAATGTTTTCACATTCTAAGGTGACAAACGCATTCCCGCCCTGAGGTTCAAATACCTCTTCAAGGCAATGATGCCTCTCCATTCAAAATCGTTGACACATTTCCATTCCAACCCGTGATGCCTTTCCAAGGCTGGAGCAAACCTTGCGTTTACATAGCTATGCCCTTTAGTTGCATCTTCAACCTAGGGCAAGACCCTACTTGCTGGTTTTTCCACAGGATGAAAGCCTGATACTTGCAAGCAGATCAAAAAACAAGAAAACCAGAATAGCTATTAAGAATAGAGAAATCCTTGTTCCGGGCTAACGCTGGCTCAGGTTGCTGTCTCGGCTGACGCTAGTGAAGTTCCGGGACTATTGGGCGTATCAGAGAGAGGGATTCCCGCTTTCGTTAAGCTAGGAAAACTGACTCAAAGCGTGTCGACGCATACGCATAAGCAGATCCCGCCAGGCCTGGGAATATAGTTCCAAGGTCAACCTTTGAAGCATAGGTCAGAGCGGCATCTCCGGCGGAAGTCGAAATATCTGCATCATACTAAGCAGTTTCGACTGACTCTCGTAGTTTAAGGGCTCTCGGGAGTCAACAATAACAAAGCTGGCCACTTAAAGAATTCTCGAAAGAGTCTCTACGGTCGATGTATGAATAGCAAAGTCTGCTCGGACGATTCTTGCCCACAAGGGGCCAACTCTTGATAGAACGTCCGGAAATTACCATACAGATGAATGAACTCATAGTAGCAAGATCAATGTCGATTTTCCGTGTGTCAATCCTGTAAAGAAAGAGGGACTTATCGAGAGGCTACTTCGGTTGTTCCTTATCTCATAAGTTTATAGTAGACGATCTGATGATTGGATGAGGGAAATGCTCACTGAGATGCTCTTTAGTTCACCTGAAATATCTTCTCTTCCTTCCCGTAGGACCAAGGGCTGGAGTGCTATGTGCTTGTTTGGTTCATTCCTAACAGTCTAATCGATCCTAGCCCGCCTCCCATATTATCTTACTTCTTCTTTGGCTATGGCTATTAGTATTCTTTTTCTTGGTATTATAACAACTATTGGTATTCTTTGCTACTTCATTCCTCCATTTGAAAGGAATGGTAGCGCACTCAATCTTACCTCCTTTGTGTGCCGCGCCTATTTTAGAGTTTCACAATTCCATAGAATAAATGGGCTATTCCTGCCGGGCAAGCCAGCTCCCTTTAAGAGCAACAAGTCCCATTGGTATGAGGATGATTCCCGCTCTTCTCGAAACCTAGGAAAGAGATTAGTAGTTAGTTCGGTAATAAGGCGTCTATAGCACAAGAGCATCCTGCCAGAAAGAGCTAGGAGGGACTATAAGGTATGCCGCCCCTTGTTGCCTTGAACAAACTAGATCCCCAGGGTTGGGACAAACCTAACTCAAAACTAGCTACTCGGATACGGGGAAGCTACATCAACGGACCTTATCCCTCGATCCCATCGTAAGCTCTTCTACTAGCAACTGCGAACTAAGGGGATACCTAGCTGCTAGAACAAGGAGAGCCCAAAGTCTAAGTCCTATCCCTACTCCTACATATAGTTGTTGTTTGAATGTAGCTTATTGATGACCCTAACCTATGGGGGTATTGGGCACGAACGGTAAAGTAAAGACAGTCGTGGAGAAGCATTAACTAGCATTGACTTTGATACTCATTCACAAGTAGAGTGAACAATGGAACCTATCCTGGGGTATTGCCTTAACTAGCTACATTTAACCAACATGTCGATACGCTTAAGGAATGAAACTGTCCTCATAGCACCCTAGGAAAGAGATCTAGCTCTAGCTACCTAGCTCTTTTCTTTCTCCCTTTGCCTTAGATGCCCTTATCCTTGGTGAAACTCCCCTTAGAAGCTATAGTGACGATTTTACCTCTGCAGAAACGAAACGGAGGTTCCCTCCTTGCTTAGTTCAATTCCAGGCTGACTTCCGCCCTCCCAGACAGGGCTACCTGGCATTGGTTCGCCTACCTCATTCACATCATAAGAATCAGTAATCACATCTGCAAGAACATCTGCTCTCGGTCTAACTCCGCTATCAATTCCTTCCGCTCACCGACAAGGCCGAAGAAAACGAAGAAATGCAAGCTCCAAATCAAGGGCTACCATCTCAAAGGAAAAAGAGAAAGGATCCAACTCAAGCCTAGGAGCGAGTTCTGGCTGCAAGGGCAAATGCCTTGTTATAAGGATCTTTTTCAGTGCCTGATTCTGAGTCTGACTCCGCCTGTGCTCAGGTTCGACAATTATCTAATGCTAGGCTATACTGTCAATCATTCACAGTTCCTCTATTCGTAAAGAGGGAAAAGCTCACAAAAAAGGGAGGGCTGGGTTCCTTCTGGCAAGTTGAATACTAAGAGTACCCAGCTTTACATAGTTCAACCGGACTCACTACTTGCTCAAGTAGGACTCAACCTCAATCAAGTCAGAAAAGGGAAGGAATGCGCATAGAGAAAGAGGGTAGAAAGACGATAACCAGCTAGTCCTTTTCTAGTAGTGACAGAGACCCTACTCATATGAGTAGGGCGGGGCATGTCATCTAGACTGCAGCGCAGCCCGGGGACTATAGAGTGCCGGAAGAAGAAGGAAACAAGAAGTAATCCACCTCTAATGAAAAGGGTAGCGCTCCTTCCTGGCCTATGCGTAGATAGAATGGGTAGTGCCTGATTCTTACGAGTTGCCTGAAAAATGAGGGGAGAAAGGATGGCAAAACCACTGCGGGTAGGGTACCCCCTTTCATGGGAGGACCTCTCACTCTCGTCTTCACGGAAGCGCAGGAAGCACAAACGTCTCTAGACTTCCATTTTCCTATCTTGTTTGGAGGCAGGACGCAAAAGCTAAAGAACTTGGCGGGGGCAGCCCTCGGCCCGATCATCCAATTCGCTCCAACAGCCTTTCCCCTTTTAAGACTTTCCTTAGCTAGGTTTTTGCCTCTTCACTTTCTATATTTCCATACGATTACATAAGTAACTCAGTGCTCACCCCGCCCTCCAACAGCTGCACGCCGAATTCTTTTCTTTTCTTGCCGCTCTTCCGGCTCGTCCGTGCTTTCCGAGCATATGATACATTATAGCCCGCGGGGATGTCAAATTACGGCCCGCTGTCGCTTCGAAGAATCTTAACTGTGGAAGCGTTCCCAGTTCTTCCCAATCCTGGTCTCGCTTTTCATTTTGGTTGAGGACTTTCTGATCGATCCGCCTTCCGGCAGTTTCCTTTTCTCTCTAGTTCCTCCTGTCTTTATAGGGCTTTTCTCCAACCTCTAATCCCGCTAACTCCGACGAACTCCTTAACTATTGGAATAAACGAATTCCTTCACTCCGGAAGATTCACCGGCCACTAGATCCAGGGATCCCACCTTATTCTCAAACCTGGTGGCTCGGTTGATTGGCACTCCTGTAGGCTCATCTTGCATACAAATTCTGGGGGTCCCAGGTCCTGCATCCACCAAGAAAATGTCTTCCCTTAAGCGTAAAACTTCAGATTGTAAGGCGTTTCCACTATATAAGAAAAAACTGGAATTAGATCTTGGAAATGATCGACTCAAATAGATGCTCATCAGTTGCTTTTTTTTTTCCTCCTAGTCCTATTGATCAGAAGCATCCAGCAGCGCCACGCCAGTAGAAAGAGTGTTGCTACTAAGCGTTGCTGCTGTTGGGGAACTCGGTAGAAGCGATTTGCCGCTTCCGCCTCTGACGGCTTCACCTCCCCCTATATAGAATCCAAAATGAGTCCCCTCCCGCTCAGTCCAGTCCGAAAATCCTCTTCGTGATTTCCAAGAAGTGACAAAGAAAGAATAGGAGAAAGGACCAACAACATCGGTTGTCTTTGTAAATGACTCGGAAATAGGAGGCTCGAGAGACCTGTACTGTAAGGGATTCTTCCTTCCAGCCTTGAGAGTTTAGCATTCTTCTTCTCTTCTGTGCGAAGAACTTCCTTCTGTCTTCCCTGGTGGGCGTATACCCCAGCCCATAGGTATCTTTCTTGTCTTTCACTTCAATAGGATCCAATCTGCCTTGCAAATTTCGGCCCAGCCCTGATTCAAGCTTGTACCCATTGTCTAGCATGATTCTAGCAACCATCACACTATTTGCAGACATCTTCGGCTCACGTCTATGAACCTTCTGCCAGTCCTAACTGCCTAAGTCGAGTGAGTCCTCTTCCCCATTACAGAATTCGGGGAATGAAAACTCAGAAGATAGACCAGTTTGGTAGCCAGAAAGAGGATAGAATGCATTTTCTGATGCTTGCATGGGTGGACATCTGCTTCCAACAAAGTCAGTTTCACAGAAGGGAGGTTAGCGAGATTCCTTATCTGAGGAGACCATGAAAAGGAGTGGAAACCCTAGCAATAAGGATGACTCTCGAAAGCTTGGCCCGTATTACATTAGTGGGACTACGGCTGGCTCTTTCTCCTCAATCGGGGGGAATGCCATTCTTAACATCTTTCGCTACCTTTCTTTCACAGGTGGCAGAATTCTAGAACATAGAACCTTGCCAACTAAAGCGGCCTACTCTATCGCAGTAAGGGCTTAAGCGATCGAAGTGACCTAACCTGGCTCCATCTAGAAGGGCCCTCGGTCATCTATTTCGTCTTTGGAACTCCTAAAAGAGTTTACGGGCCTAGCTCAACGAAAAGGCAAGTCCTTCGGTTCCAGGTTCGAGTGATGGTTCACCAGTAAGAGATCAACGAAAAGCAAGCCTTCTTCCCAGTTTGAACTAAAAGAAAGTAGTTGAAACCCGAGACCAAAGGAGTGTACGTTACTAAAGGAAGTTTACTTAACGAGGGGCTGTTGAGTAAGGGGGGTCGGTATACTAATAGTTGTCTTTGTCTCTACCCTAGCTAGAAGAAAGAAAGGGAATGCCTGCGCGTAGAAGACCTAAAAAGCCTAAGCCTAATTCGGATCAGCCTATGAAAAGTAGTTCCCCTTGGAAAGCGAGAGAGCTGTTGATGGAGGAGGAATCACCGGGTTGTTCGGTTCAATGGTTGGGAAGCTAAGCTCCAACGAAAGGATTGACCGAGAAGGCGACCCCTTTTGTTTGCTTTTCCTGTTTGCTACCTAATAAGATAAGCAATTGACTCTTTGTTTGCGATTCTTTCAAGGAAGGATCCATACGATCATATTGGCTCTATAGCAGAAAAGGTCTTTCTTTCATCCCAGCGGACAGCGATCTTCTTACTGAGAACCCAACGTTTAACGAAGAAGATGGGGAATCACCCACATGAGGACCATAAGACGCATTCTAACGCTCTAAAGAGCCCGAAAGACTTATTCCGGAGTTCGGGATCAGATCAGATTCGGAATCGGAGAATAGGAACAAGAGGAACGAAGTAGCTCGCCTAAAAGGAGAGGAACGACTTCAACAAGAGGAACTACTCTTTACTTCGATAAAAAAAGAGCTTTATAAAGAGAGTTGCTTACTACGAAAAGCAAGACGCCCCACTAGTCTTATTTTATTGATCACTAGCCCTTACCCTCAGTCACTGATTCAAGAACGAATACCGAGACAGCCGTTCCCTTGCCGGCTACTGCCTGATGGCTTTACATCGCTAAAGAATCAGTAATTGACAGCAAGAACAAAAAAAAAAGAAAAGGAAAGTACCAATTAGATTGGCAATGGGCGCTCCTGTGGGAGTCGAACCCACCGCATAGGTGCCTTGTTCTACCGAGAGATGAACTAAGGAGCGGCAACCCCTACATCTCTGAACGACCGAACAAGGAAATTCTCTGAGCTCGGTCAAAGATAAATACAATTCGAAATGAGCGCACCGAGAACGACAGAAACCTGACCGGAAGTCCCCCAAAACTATAGTAACTTCACTATTCGGCCCAGCCCAGGCTTGTGCGGTTAAGGTTGTTGTACACGACCTCATAAGAGGGGCTGCAGGTACTATGGATCCTTTGCCTCTTAAACTTACGCGCGACCTTGCCACTCCTTGCGGAGTTGCATCTCTGTCCCGCCCGAATTCCGTAGAGTTCGAAAATGGACTAGGACTTCCCAAAAGCATGAACTCGATCTTCAGCCCTTACCACGATTCTCTCAAAAAAGGAAGGAGATTAATCTGACTAAGTAAGGGGCCGCGGAGGGACTTAGTGTGAGTCACTTCACTCGGGAAAGAACAAAGAAAAGGCAATCAATTAGCTGTCAATAATGTATTTAAATAAGTCATTTTACTGCGGAAAAGCGGTCCGCTCGAGGTTATCTTCTTCCTGGTCTGGGACCATCCCATAGTGTCTTTGCCCAAGATCGATCCCTCACAGAAGACTTTAAGGAAGTAATGGACCACTCGCAAGACTCAAAAGATAGTAACGAAAGCCAGGAAGCACATTAGGACTTTACGGAAAAAGAGACATTAGATAGAGGAAAAGGCACTTGCCTCTTAGCCGATTGAACAGAATCCACTACTTCGACTGCTCGACGGGCTGCTGGAAGGGCCGATACGATTATCCTCTGGGTAAGGCAAAGGGAAGTATTGTAAGGACATAGTCAACAGCCCTGAGCAACCGAAGGGTAGAGAAGATGAAGAATAAGGGTAATCTACACATGCGGCTATATCACCAAAAGGAAAGAGAGGACCGATTGATACCAATAGCAAGATACACATCTTTTTAGACTCCGAGGGGTGAGAATAGTTGAAGATCAGAAGATTGGAATGAACTACCTTAATAGATTAAGTGCAAACTTTCTTTTCTATATTTTATATGAGTAAGCCCCTTCCCTTAGGAACAGAAGGATACACAAGGGTCTCACAATTATTCACGTTCAACTCCAAGATCCAGCAAGCCAACTTCAACCGAAACTGAGTCACATTCTCCCTCTCTTCCTAATGGCGGCACATACCATTCTTGTAACAGTGGATGGATAATCTAAAGTATCGTAGTCTTTGTTTCTAAAAAGGTGGTGTCCTTTCTTTCACCCCTCCTTTATCGAATTAGCTATGGCTAATCTAGTAGAGTAGGGCTAATCAGAAGTTTCACTATGGGGTACAACCTCAATTCAAGTCGAGCAGCAGCTTTTCTACACTCAAAGGGAACCCGGCATCCCATTAACGGAGACTTCCTATGCAACGCTTTAGCCTTTCGTCATACCCAAAGGGTACTTAGTGCCTCCACCAACTACTAGGCTGTAATCTTCTTGTTTCTAAACGAGGCGCGGCTCTCTGAATCAAATATGTCCACTGTAGTCTATTTGAAGCGTTCCTTCCCTTTCTTGTCTTGAATCAAACGGAATTGAATAACCCACTACACAGGGTTATTCAATTGTATCCCCTATGTCCCATTTCTTTGAGTACGCCAAGTCCCAAGCTTCCGTCCCCACTAGTCTTTCCTTTGCTTTCCCGTAAGCTCTTCTAAGTCTGAGAGTGAAGTGTATTGTTGACGTTTCTGCTTTCTTTTGAGAGTTAATACTCTTTCTTAAGTCTGGCCTTCCTCTTTCTGCTGCTTTTAGTCGCTTTCCTTGCTTACTGCACTCTCTTAGTTGATTGAGTAGGGGTACTCCCTGCTTCTTTTGTAGCCATCTTGTCCGTCCCTCTGGTTCTCTTTCTGTTGACAGTCCTTTCTGCTGATTCCTTTAGCTACTTGCCCTTCGGTTTCGAGCAATAAGAATTCGAGGCATTCTAATCTTCTCTGTATTTCCACTATGACCTGCCTGAAGTGCTCTTCCAGCGCCTCATAGTCTTTACATGGTTTCGTCAGCATAGCACACAAGCAGCAATAAGAGCAGTAGTACTTAAGATAAGAGGAACGGAGGGCCTTGACATGTCCTGTTCCGTTCCATCATCATTGTTGAAAAAATGGGAAAAGAAAACAGCTAGTTCAGCTCGTCATATATAGGCTAAGAACCCCCAGTAGAGAGTGGTACGATTCAATTCAACATTTTCTTCGTTCGGGTTTGATTGTGTTGTAGCTCTATAATTCGGATTAGGTTTCTCGTTGGATGAACTGCATTGCTGATATTGACCCCAGTAGGTACAGGTACAGCTAGTCCGTGAACAGCCAACCATCGCACTGTCAAAATGGGATAGGTTCGATCTAAGCTTACTAATAGGGGGCCGTCTAAAAGAAGAAGCAAGGAGCGTGGCTTTCCTCTCTCTACTCTCTCTGTCTGTTAGCGTGACCCTACTTCTAGCCTGCTTTGTCTTTAAACGTAACGAGACGAGCTCTCCTCTTCTCGTCTGGGCCAACACTTAAAATCAAGCGTAACTACCGTGTGTTAAGCTTCTTACGAGTCGATTTTCCTTTAGATGAGTCCAGTCGTTAAGCTAAGGAAGGACTCAAGTCGTAAAGCGTACCTATGGCTTGACCTCGCTGCTGCTGATGAAACTCCTCTTCAGTCTCAACCGAGACCATAACAGCAGGATGGAGCTTGCAGCCTTTATTATCATTATCACACTGGCGGGACCTTTGATTCCTACAACCAAAGGGTTGGAGGCACCTGGGATCACCTCTAAATACACGAAAGGGCGATCCATCTATTTATTTGACCCTAGTTCACGAGAAAGAGTCCTAAGGATAGACCCCTTTGTTTTGCACCGAGAAGAAATCAATGGAATCGTCTGATACTAGATGAAGAGGTACCCCGGAAAGCAGAGATAGAGGGGGCACAGGCCTGCCATTAGAAGAAACCAAAGGCAATTAGTTCATCTTTGAATAGGTAACCTGGTTAACCAGACAACCTGGAGGGACTTCAAGCCAGTTCCTTTGACTCCTTCTACTCAAGCTCCTACTACAGCTCCGATTCCCGTACCAGTGGTCTTGCCTTTGTGTCTTTCCCGTACCCCCCTTTTTTGTTTTCTTTTCTAGTTGAAGGTACCCGTTGCCATTTCAATGCTCGCCTATTCCGCGTCATCTTTCTCGATTGCAGTTTTGGTGTCGTATGCCGGTTGTGCCTAGCTGACAGGCAGGTATGGGACGAAAGTAGAGGTACGGGACGGGGAATCAAGGTATAGGTGCGGGTGAAAGTCAGATACGAACGAATGGGCTTTCAAGTATGAAAGTCGAAGGTCCAGAGTCAACTCACGTGGCAAGCTCCTTCCTCATAAGGTTACTACACCAGCACCAGCAGCATCAGTAGTGTCAGTTTATGCCATCAAGGCTTCCAATGTCCAATCGGCAAGAAAGAAGAGTTGTTTAATCCAAGCCTCTGGGAAAAGGGATCTCCATTCTGTGTTGCAGAGCACTCTGTCCAACCGTTCTCTAATTGCAGCCGGTCTGAATTATACCAGGTATATTTGGGACCAGAGAACCCCATGTCAATGAGGTTACAATCATTTATCCATTTGTTGAATCTATTACATCTCCTCTGACTAGTTGATGCACCCCCACTCTTCTCTGAACTACCTCTGACTTCATTCATATCCCCCGCTACTAACCAAGGGAGATTATGAGCCCTCGAAACACCTTCAATATATTCCCACAATTCCTCACGTGAATTGGGGTTAGGGCTAGCATATAGACCAGTAAACAACCAATCAATCTCACTTCGACGCCTAATCAGAGCATTAATGGCTTGGTTGTGTGTAGCCAGAAGTTCAACCTCAACCATATCGTTTCGCCAAAACAACCAAATCCCCCATGCAAAACCCCTGGCATCAACTCTTTCGACATTCGAAAATCCAATTATTCTTCTAACCACTTCAGCTCTTACCCCTAAAACCCTAGTTCCAGTAATACTATAACCACTGGTTGGTGAGCTCTAACCAAATCAAAAAGATTGAGTAGAAAATTCTCATTACCTGCACCCCGACAATTCCAAACAAGTAGATTCATTGAGTCACAGATGTAGGAATTTTGGTATCTGTGGCTAACAGCCATTCGGGGCAGAACCTGCCCGGTTGCTATCTCCTTCCTGCTGGATCAGTGCCATTTCCCTCATTAGCATTGGGGGAAGGCTCACTAGAGGGAGATATGAAGCGTAGGAAAGAATGCAAGAAGACGTGTTTCCAGAACAATAGAGGAAATAGTAATCGTCTTCGTTACGCTCTGTATTGTCAGTGATCCGAAAGAAAGGCCACCAAAAGTCACGGTCGAAAGGAAAGAAAGGATCAGGCTTCATTGGAAGGTCCGGAATTGACTCTTTGTGATTGCGTAAAGAGCGCCGCACATCCAATTCCGATCAAGAACTGGGAGGGATGGCTGAGTGGCTTAAGGCATTGGTTTGCTAAATCGACTCTGAAGTCAGTACTTACGTTTAGGGGAATATTCTAAAGATTCGAAAAAAGCTCCATTCCGTGGCGAATGCTCGACAAGCCGCTACATTAGCGGCGCATAAACCATCTTCGTCAACTTGACTTTAAAGAGCAACTTCAACCCCTGGACACGGAATCCCCATTTGGACCCTACGTTCGCAGGCACCTTGACCTGCTTTCTGACACTTTGAAAGCCCATGAAAGTGGTCTCAGAGTCATCTGAGATAGGTTCGGTGTTAACTGACTAGAATACACC